ATTTGCAAATAAAAGAGCTAATGCCACAACCAGTCCATAAATTGTTAAAGCTTCCATAAAAGCCAAACTAAGCAATAAAGTACCTCGTATTTTACCCTCCGCTTCTGGTTGTCTCGCAATACCTTCTACAGCTTGGCCCGCAGCAGTACCTTGACCAATTCCAGGTCCAATAGAAGCAAGCCCTACAGCCAATCCAGCAGCAATAACGGAAGCGGCAGAAATAAGTGGATTCATAGTAAGTTCCTCACACCAAAAAAAGAAATGATTAATGATACAACCAACCAATGAATTACTACTTAATTCTGCTTTCTTTTCTACTTAATTTTTTTTTATTTATCTTTGTAGCTAAAAACTATAAATTGAAATTTAGAATATTTCATATTACTGAATTTTAAGAACTACTTCGATATACCGTTTAATTTTTCTTTTTTACCCATGCTGGAGTTTTATGTAAATAATAAATAAATATATATGTATACTTAATATGTTTTAGTTATTGCACTTTCTTGTTTTCTATTCTTTCATTCAATTCACACTCACAGACAAAATATAAAAAGGGCTGATATTTGAATACATCTAAATGGAGTGGGTTAGAAAAAGATAGATAGGGATAAATCTTATCTAACTAATAAATATCTAATATTACATATACTTTTTTTCTTCCATAACACGTAAACCATCTGCACTTTTTATTCCATTAAATCGTATTCTTGAACCATTCTTCGAAACATACATAAGAACTGATAGTTATAAACATACTGATACTTATACACATTACATACATATATCTAGTAGGATATCTAGTAGGACCCCACAACCCTTCTTTCTCTTCCAAATTCCGCAATATTTTCTTCATATATACATATTTGTATCTCATATTTGTATCTATATTACTATTTGTATTTGTATTTGTTTCTATTTGCATTTTCTTCTCCAACCAAATCCAAATGGATTATATTGAACCCTGCATTGCTTAAATTGGGATAAAAGACTATTTCAAAAAATTAGTCAATGATGACCCTCCATGGATTCACCTATATAAGCCGCAGCCAAAGTTGCAAAAATCAGAGCTTGAATACCACTTGTAAATAGTCCAAGAAACATGACAGGTATAGGAACTACTAAAGGCACTAAAGAAACAAGAACAACAACTACTAATTCATCGGCCAATATATTTCCGAAAAGGCGAAAACTAAGAGATAAAGGTTTTGTGAAATCTTCTAGGATGTTAATTGGTAAAAGTATTGGAGTTGGTTGAATGTATTTCCCAAAATATCCCAATCCTTTTTTGCTAAGACCCGCATAGAAATATGCCACTGACGTGGGTAAAGCTAAAGCAACAGTAGTATTTATATCATTTGTGGGCGCAGCTAACTCCCCATGAGGTAACTTTATGATTTTCCAAGGTAAAAGAGCACCTGACCAGTTAGAAACAAAAATAAATAGAAACATCGTTCCAATAAAAGGAACCCAAGGACCATACTCTTCCCCAATCTGTGTTTTGCTCAAGTCTCGAATAAATTCAAGGACATATTCGAAGAAATTCTGACCGTCGGTCGGAATGGTTTGTGGATTCCGAACAGCTATGATGACTGAACCTAATAAGATAGCAATTACAACCCAAGAAGTGATAAGTACTTGAGCATGAATTTGTAAACCTCCTATTTGCCAATATAAATGTTGGCCTACTTCTACACCTGATATATCGTATAACCCTTTCAGTGTTTTAATGGAACATGGTATAACATTCATATTGTCCTCTAAGAGAAATCAAACTTCAAAAAAGGAATTATTTTGATTCAACCATCTCTTTCTCAATTCATCCACGTTCATTCATGAATCTCAGTTATGAATCGTATATTTAGGATACCGAGAAATCACATAAAAAAGTACCAATCATTTTATATTTTATCTTTTTTTTATTCAAAACATAGTTCAAAATCCAAAAAATGCAAACCAAAAGAGTAACCAATCAAAGAAATATATGGAGTTCCACAAAAACAAACTAATCTTCTTCTTAATCTTAATTATTACTTAATTATTAATTATAAGTTAATTATTAATTACAAGATAATCAACGATTTTTTATATAGCTAGAACGACCCTCAAAAATTGCGGATACTAATTTGATAAGAATCAATCGAATCGAAGCTATAGCATCATCGTTGGCCGGAATAGAAATATCTGCAAGATCTGGGTCACAATTTGTATCGATTAAACAAATCGTCGGAATACCCAAAATGCCACATTCTCGAAGAGCCGTATATTCTTCTTGCTGATCAAGAATAATTACAATATCAGGTAATCCCGTCATATATTTGATCCCACCCAGATATGTTTGCAAGATAGATAACTTTCTCTTCAACATTGCTGCATCCCTTTTGGGGAGACGGTTGAGTTTTCCCATCTTTTGTTCTGATCTTAAGTCCCTGAACTTCTGGAGTCTCGTTTCTGTAGTAAACCAATTAGTTAACATACCATCAAGCCATTTTTTATTAACATAATGACATCGAACCCCTATTGCCGCTGATGCTACTAAATCCGCTGCTTTTTTTTTGGTGCCAACGATTAAGAAGTTTTTTCCCCTACTTGCAGCATCAAAAACTAAATCGCAGGCTTCTGATAAAAAACGAGCAGTTCTAGTAAGATTTGTAATATGAATACCTTTACGCTTTGCAGAGATGTAGGGAGCCATTCTAGGATTCCATTTCTGAGTACCATGGCCAAAATGAACTCCTGCTTCCATCATCTCTTCCAAATTGATGTTCCAATATCGTCTTCCCATTTTTAACACACTTTACTCTTTTTTTTTAGAGATTCAGTACCCTGACTGAAATAAATAATAGTTCCGACGGAACCTTCTACCAGAATTCACCATTGATCTACGATCCAAACCATGAATTTCTTTTCATTCTTGATTTCTTATTTCATTGATTACCAAATCCATAATTGGACTAGATAAAAAGAATGAACCTCTTCTTAGTTCTTAGGAATTACTAAATTACGTAATTTATTGGTCCGATGTCTCATGTAAATCTTTTGGTCCACAAGAACCAAATAATTCTCTATGGTGTAACAAAATATCTCTAATTTCCAACTCGAATAGATTCTTCCTTTTGATTTCAAAATGAATATTTTTATCTTGCTTTGAAGGATGTACTAATTTTTGGAATCCAGTACCAACCGGTATAATCCCCCCCAGAACAACGTTCTCTTTCAAGCCCCTCAACCAATCAATACGACCTCGTAGAGCAGCTTTTGCTAAAACTCGAGCAGTTTCTTGAAAACTCGCTTCGGATATGAAACTTTGAGTATTCAGGGATGACTTCGTTATTCCCAATAAAATTGCTCGATAACAGATCGCTTCGTCCAAAACACACCCTGCGCGCTCCGCGCGCAACAATCCAATAAATTCCCCAGGTGAAAAAACATTAGACATTCCATCCTCTGAAACCAACACTTTTGAGGTTACTTGACGTACAACAATCTCTATATGTCTATTATGGATCTGTACCCCCTGGGATCGATAAACCTTTTGAATCTTATTAACCAAAGATATACGACTTTGGGCTATGGTTAGTTCAGCTCCAATCAAGAATCCCCAAGGAATGCCAAGAATTCTTCGGATACGTTCGTTCCAAGCTTCAACTATCCTTTCGAGGTTTATCGATATTGAATTAATTGAACGAACTTCTAAGATTTGTTCCACTTTTGGAAGACCTTGCGTTATGTCACCGGATCTCGATTTTTCATATATAAATGTAATTAACGTATCTCCTTCGTAAAAGGTTTTCCCATAATGGCCATGAACAGTTGCTCCTGGAGTGGCCAAATAGAGCTTAGCCGATCTTATAACTAAGGAGTCAACGTGAACAATGAAAATTTGACCAGATTTTTTTATGCGTGATCCGTATTTCAATAGACATACATTTTCACAAAGAAATTGTCCAAGGCTAATTATTGCCCATGCCTCTTCAAAATAATCGTGATGTAGAAAACACCAGTTTAAACAGAATGAATTCCAAATGATCTTACTACATAGATTAGGATTATAAATCCTCCTATTTTCATCTAGAAAACAATATTGAAATTTAAGTGCTTGAAGTACTTGGAAAGTCTCTTGAAAATTTTCAAGTAAGGAATATTTCTTTAAAAAAACTTGATTATAAGTTCTTAAAAAGTAAAATGAACAAAAATTCGCTACTTTAGGCACAATAGTGCCTAAGGGACCAAAAAAATTCCTAATTGTAATCATGGTATTTTTTGTCACATTATTATATATCGAAGTATTGAAGGGTCCAATTTGAGAACAATTGGATGATGACAAAATTTTTAAGGATTGGCATTCCTTATTTTGATTCAACAACGTATCAAGAGTTATCTGATGTTGGGGAAATAATTGAATCTTCTCCTTGAAATTAAAAGGATTGATATTGATACGATCTAATCCATTATCGGAAATCAATCCTGAACCTGCCATATCATACCTTTTTACGGTATACCAAATATTGGACTTTACTAACTCAATTCTCTCAATTCTGATGAAATCACAAAGTAGATTATTTGCCCTTATTTCAACAAAAGAAGCATGAACCCCTTCTTCTTGTATAGAAACATTTTTTTCTTGGTCCCAATTCAATACTAAGCAAGTCCGAACTAATTGAATACTTGTGTGAGAAATTCTTCTAATTGACTTGCCATTTCCATAACCATAAAGTATATAATTGACAATTCGAAGTTGGACATTATCCTTTTCCTGCAAGAGATCCTGGGGGAAAAGTGTTGCTAAATTTACCCCATCAGCTATTTCATATGTGATTACGGGACGAACCAAAACAAAATATTTTTTTTTTGTAGGTGTGATCCGTTGGGCATAGATCCAATTTTTCAATTTTTTTGATCCCTTATAATTTTTTTTTTCCATTCCTGGTGGTATTAAAATGCCACTGTGCCTAGATATTTTATCCGTCTCTCCAGGAAAATGAATATCTCCAGAAAAA